AAAAGAAGCAATTTTCTTCTGGTTTGAAAAACCTCTTGTGACCCGTCTTTTCGACTATAAGCGATGGAATCGTCCATTGCGGTATATAAAAAATGATCAATTTGAAAAAGCTATAAGAAATGAAACGTCACAATCTATTTTTTACACATGTCGAAGTGATGGCAACCAAAGAATATCTTTTACGTATCCATCCAGTTTGTCAACTTTTTTGGAAATGATACAAAGAAAAATGACTTTGTACACAAATACAATGGAAAATCACTTCTCTTATGAACTGTATAATCAATGGGTTCATACCAAAGACCAAAAAGAAAAGAATCTAAGCAATGAATTTATAAGTAGACTACAGGCTATAGACAAGGGATCTGTTCCTATGTATGTAATAAAAAAAAGAACGAAATTATGTAATAATAAGATCAAAAAAGCATACTTGCCGAAAAAATATGATCCTCTCTTGACTGGTCCCTATCGTGGAACAATTGCCTTTTTGTTTTCACCCTCCATCGAAAATGACATGGGAACTCTTTGGATAAATAAGATCCATGGTATGCTTTTTACTACTAATACTGATTATGTAGAATTTGATCAAAAAATAGAACCTTTTTTTAACTTTATTAGTAAATTAAATACAGAATCACCATCGTATTTAAATGTGAAAAGACTTTCTTTATTTCTAGAAAAAAAAATTATGGATTCTAAATCAAAATTTTTTAAATTATTATTCAATGCAGTTCTAACTGATACCAACGATCAGACAATTAGAAAAAAATATCTTGGAGTAAGCATAAAAGAAATACGCAAAAAAATACCTCGATGGTCATATAAATTAATCAACGATTTTGAACACGAACAAAAAGCAAATGACGAAGGCCTGGCAGAGGATCCTCAGATTCGTTCAAGAAAAGCTAAATTTATAATAATTTTTAATGATAATCAGCAGAATCCCGATAATACCCTTCAAACAGAGGAAGTAACTTTATTACGTTATTATGAACAATCCGATTTTCGTCGAGAGATAATAAAAGGATCGATGCGCGCTCAACGACGGAAAATGATTATTTCAAAACAGGTTCAAGCGAACGCCCATTCCCCCCTTTTCATGGACAGAATAGAAAGCCCTCTATTTTTTGCGTTTGATATCTCCAAACTGATGAAATTTATTTTTATAACTAGGATGGGTAAAAAGACAGAATTTAAAATTTCGGATTATGTGGAGGAAGCTAAAAAAAAAAAAGATAAACTAAGAGTAGATAAAAGTTACAAGCACAAAATGCAAGAAAAAGCGCAGATCGAAACAGCAGAAATTTGGGATACTATTCTATTGGGTCAAGTAATAAGAAGTTCAATATTACTAACACAAGCAATCCTTAGAAAATATATTCTACTACCCTCTTTTATAATAGCTAAAAATCTTGGTCGTCTGCTATTATTTGACTTTCCAGAATGGTCTGAGGATTTAACCGATTGGAAGAAGGAAAGATATGTTAAATGCACCTATAACGGTGTTCAATTAGCAGACAATGAATTTCCAACAAACTGGTTAACAGAGGGTATTCAAATAAAGATACTCTTTCCTTTCCGTCTGAAACCTTGGCACCGATCTAATACAGACTCTCCTTATAGAGAAAAAAAAACACACAAATATGATTTTTGTTTTTTAACTGTTTGGGGGATGGAAACCGACCTACCTTTTTGCTCTCCCCGAAAACGATCCTCCTTTTTTGCACCTATTTTAAAAGAACTTGGAAAAATGCTTCTAAAAAGGAATCCAAATTGTTTTCCAATTCTAAGAAGATTAAACGAACGAACAAATTTATCTCTAAGGGTCTCAACAACAATTCAAAAAAGCATTCTCCTTATAAAAAAAATAAAAAAAGAATTAGCAAAAATAAACCCAAAGCTATTATTTGGATTAGGAGAAGTATATGAGTTGCGTGAAACTAAAAAAGAAAAAGATTTTTTAATCCGTAATATTATTATTTATAAACCATCCAGTAAACTAAAATCTATTGATTGGAGAAGTTATTCACTGCCAGAAAAAAAAACAAAAGAGCTGACTGATAGAACAAGCCTAATCATAACTCAAATAAACAAACTTATAAAAAAAAAAAAAAATCTAACTTCCGAAAAAAACATTAGTTCGAACAAAAAAAGTAATGATGCTAACAGATTCGAATCCTATATATATATTTTTCAGGTGTTAAAAAGAAGAAAGATTAGATTAATCCGTAAATCACATTTTTTTATACAATTTTTCTTTCAAAGAATATACTTCTTAGGTATGATTAATATTCTTCGGATCGACACACAAGTTTTTCTTGAATCAACAACAAAAAAAGTTCAAAAATACATTTACACTATTTATATTAAAGCAAATCCCGCAAGAATTGAGAAAAAAAAAAACACACAAATTCACTTTATAAAGTCACTTTCTAATATTAGTAATATTCAAAAATATTCAAAGAACTTACCTTCTTTGTCACAAGCATATGTATTTTACAAATTATCAAAAACCCACGTTATTAACTTAAGATCTGTTCTTCAATATCACGGAACACCCGTTTTAAAGAAAAACGAACTAACGGGATATTTTAGAACACAAGGAATATTTAGTTCCGAATTAAAAAATAAAAAACTTCGTAATTCTAGACTGAATCAATGGAAAAATTGGTTAAGGGTTCATTATCAATATAATTTATCTAAAATTAAATGGTCTAAATTAGTAGCCCAAAAATGGCAAAATAGAGTTAATAAAGCCCCCCAAAAAGATTTAAACAAATGGTATTCATATGAAAAAGAAACTTATTCTCTATTACCAAATAAAAAAGAAAATTTTAAAAGACACTCTGAATATGACCTCTTCTCATCTAAATCTATTAATTATGAAGCTAAGAGGAACTCCTACAGTTATGTATCATCATTACACGTAAACAATACCGAAAAGATTTATTATAATTACAACATAGATAAACAAAAATTATTTGATGGGTTGGCAATTATCAAGAATTATCTAGGAAAAGATGCTATTATGGCTAAAAATCCGGATAGAAAATATGCGGATTGGAAAATTATCCATTTTAGTGTTAGAAAGAAGCTCACTAGTGAGGCTTGGATCCATAGCACCAGTAATAAACAGACTAGTCACGATCAAAAAGTTGATAAAATGTATAAGAAATATCCTTTTTATCTCACAATTCATGAAGACATCAACCCCTTCAATAAAAAACAATTTGGTTGGATGGGAATGAATGAAGAAATACAAAGCAAGGCCATATCCGATTTTGAACTTTGGTTCTTCCCAGAAGTTATGTTACTTTATAATTCATATAAAATAAAACCCTGGGTCATACCCATAAAATTACTTTTTTTTTATTTTCAGGGAAATGCACCGATTAGTACAAATAAAAACATCAATGAAAAAAAATATATTGAAGAAGATTATGCGGGATCAGTAATAAAAAACCATACAAATAAAAAGCAAAACACAAGCGCTACAGAAACAGAATTAGATTTTTGCCTACAAAATAATTTGCTTATTCAATTTAGAAATGATTCTTTTTTTAATCAACAACTAATCAATAATATCAAGGTATATTGTCTCCTGCTTAGACTGAGAAGCCCGCGAAAAGTTTTTATATCCTCTCTGCAACGAGGCGAAATGATTTTCAATATAATGCTGAGTCACAAGGATGTCCATATTCCCGAATTGGTGAAAGGAGGGGGGGTTAGCATCGAACCGGTTCGTCTGTCTGTCAAAACGAATGGACAATTTATTAGATATCAAAGCATAAGTATTTCATTGGTTCATAAGAATAAAGATCGCATTAATCAAAGATATGGTGATAAAAATAATTTTTTTAAATCCCTTACAAGACATCAAAAAATAACTGGAAATAGAGATAAAAACGATTATGCTTTGCTCGTTCCCGAAAATATTTTATCACCTAGACGTCGGAGAGAATTGAGAATTGTAATTTCATTCAATTCAAGAAAAGGGAAGGGTGCGGGTCTAAATCCCATACTTTGGGATGGAACGAACGTAAAAAACTGTGTTAAATTTTTGGATACAAGCCCAAGTCTTGATATAGATAAAAATAAATTAAAAAAATTAAAGTTCTTTCTGTGGCCCACTTATCGATTAGAAGATTTAGCTTGTATGAATCGCTATTGGTTTGATACCACTAATAGCAGTAGTTTCAGTGTGTTAAGGCTACATATGTATCCACAATATCAATATCCACAATTTTAAAATAGACGACGATAAATTTTTGCTAGATATCAGATATCAGGTAACATATCTAATATTTCAAAGCAAACTAATACATACATGTAGTATCTTACATTCCATGATAATTCGATCTATAAATAAAAAAATCAACGGCATTTTTTTTTGAGAAAATTAAGAGTAGATAACTTAATTTAGTATACCCGATTCAAATGGTTAGCATTATTCTTTTTTATTATTTCTGATCAGTAAAATTAACAATAAAAAAAATATCTTTAAACAATAAAAGGGGGAGCAATTTACGTTTTATGGTAAAAAATTCATTCATTTCAGTTTTTTTCCAAGAAAAAAAAGAAGAAAACCCGGGGTCTGTTGAATTTCAAGTATTAAGTTTCACTAATAAGATACGACGACTTACTTCACATTTGGAATTGCACAGAAAAGACTATTTATCTCAGAGAGGTTTACGTAAAATTCTGGGAAAACGTCAACGATTACTAGCTTATTTGTCAAAGAAAAATCGAGTACGTTATAAAGAATTAATTGGTCGGTTGGAAATTCGTGAGCCAAAAACTCACTAATTTTAATTTTAAAGAACTTTAATTATTTGATGTTCGATCTTGAATTTTTATTATTTTCGGCAATTCGTGGAAGAATCAATCGGGGAAAAACCTATGAATGTACCAGCTACAAAAAAAGACCTCATGATAGTAAATATGGGTCCTCAGCACCCATCAATGCATGGTGTTCTTCGACTCATCATTACTCTAGATGGTGAAGATGTTATTGACTGTGAACCAATATTGGGTTATTTACACAGAGGAATGGAAAAAATAGCAGAAAACCGAACAATTATACAATATTTGCCTTATGTAACAAGGTGGGATTATTTAGCTACTATGTTCACAGAAGCGATAACCGTAAATGCACCAGAGCAGTTAGGAAATATTCAAGTACCGAAAAGAGCCAGCTATATCAGAGTAATTATGTTGGAGTTGAGTCGTATAGCTTCTCATTTGTTATGGCTCGGACCTTTTATGGCCGATATTGGGGCACAAACCCCTTTCTTCTATATTTTCAAAGAAAGAGAATTAGTATATGATCTATTCGAAGCTGCCACTGGTATGAGAATGATGCATAATTATTTTCGTATCGGAGGAGTCGCTGTTGATCTACCCCATGGCTGGATAGATAAATGTTTAGATTTCTGTGATTATTTTTTAACAGGGGTTGCTGAATATCAAAACCTTATTACACGAAATCCTATTTTTTTAGACCGAGTTGAGGGAGTAGGGATTATTAGCGAAGAGGAAGCAATAAATTGGGGTTTATCAGGACCAATGCTACGAGCTTCCGGAATAAAGTGGGATCTTCGTAAAGTTGATCATTATGAGTGTTATGACGAATTTAATTGGGAAATCAAATGGCAAAAAGAAGGGGATTCATTAGCTCGTTATTTAGTACGAATCGGCGAAATGACGGAATCTATAAAAATTATTCAACAGGCTCTGGAAGGAATTCCAGGAGGGCCCTATGAGAATTTTGAAAACCGATGCTTTGATATAGTAAGGGATCCAAAATGGAATGATTTTGAATATCGATTCATTAGTAAAAAGCCTTCGCCCACTTTGGAATTGTCGAAACAAGAACTTTATGCGAGAATCGAAGCACCAAAGGGAGAGTTGGGCATTTTTTTGATAGGAGATCAAAGTGTTTTTCCTTGGCGATGGAAAATACGACCGCCAGGTTTTATCAATTTGCAAATTCTTCCTCAGTTAGTTAAAAGAATGAAATTGGCTGATATTATGACGATACTAGGTAGTATAGATATCATTATGGGAGAAGTTGACCGTTGAAATGATAATTGATAGAACAGAAATACAAGATATCAATTCTTTTTACAGATTGGAGTCTTTAAAGGAGATCTATGGGATCATATGGATGTTTATACCTATTTTGACTCTTGTATTGGGAATAACAATAGGTGTACTAGTAATTGTGTGGTTAGAAAGAGAACTATCCGCAGGGATACAACAACGTATTGGACCTGAATATGCCGGCCCTTTAGGAATTCTCCAAGCTATAGCAGATGGGACAAAACTACTTGTTAAAGAAAATATTATTCCATCTAGAGGAGATAGTGGTTTATTCAGTATCGGACCATCGGTAGCGGTCATATCAATTTTACTAAGTTATTCAGTAATTCCTTTTGGTTATCATCTTATCCTAGCTGATATAAATATCGGGGTTTTTTTATGGATCGCTATTTCAAGTATTGCTCCTATTGGACTTCTTATATCAGGATATGGATCAAATAATAAATATTCCTTTTTAGGTGGTTTACGAGCAGCTGCTCAATCCATTAGTTATGAAATACCATTAACTCTATGCGTGTTATCAATATCTCTACGTGTGATTCGTTGAGACATAAACTTTTGACTATTTCCGTTCTTTCGCGGAAAGCGTTGAATAGATAGTCTCCGTTTTTTGTTCATCGTTAGTGTTGATGAACTAAATCAGATAGTTCTATGAGTGAAAAAAAACAGCTTATAAGTTTGCAGTAAGAAGTCGAGTCTCATTTCCTATGTACCAGGATTAAGCAAAAGTAAATATAAGCAGTAGAGACTGTTTACCCCAAGATTGGTTGGTTGGGCATCATGGCTTGAAGCGGGTTCACAAGATCAACTGTATGGGGTTTTCATTAGCGTTTGGCTATATTACCCGACTACCATAACAGGCGATTGGGCAAAAATGAGTGGATGGTTAGAAACACCAAATTACACAAGGGATTAGTAATAGAGATTATGTAAATTATACAAAGGGCCGTTTCCGCATAAAAGGAAGACCAATTGGGGCTTTACGTTAGTAGAAATGATCAGGTAGTACTCCCCATGATTCCGATCCAGAGTATGCTCCTATCCACCGATTAAAGAAATTACTATCAAGAACGAAATAATCCTTTACTTTTTTTGAATCCACTTTTTATAAACAAGAATAGGAACGAAAAAGTAGAAAGACTGCAATTACAATAAAAAATGAATAAAAAAAGAGAGAGAAAGATCTTTATAATTTATATAGAAAGCAAATTCTTGGCATTATTTATGAACTAATGTAATATCTAATTCTTTTTCGTAATTGAAAAAGCTGGGTTCAAATATCTATGAATATTTATAGAAGGAGTATTTTATTGAAGGTTTAAGTTATTACTCAAAAAAACATTCTAAATTATTAAAGGATGAGATCAATTCAGAAGTACTTTTTTTGTTTTATTATAGCAGACAGAATTACATTGGTCTAATTCGGGACCTCTCAATAGATTTTTACTCGATCTAGAACATATCGCCATAAAGAATGCCGATCCGGTCCTTAGATTTCTTTGTGGTCCTGGAGGAGCCGTATGAGGTGAAAATCTCATGTACGGTTCTGTAATAGCGATGGGAACAGTGATGTTATCACCGACTATAATTATCTAACAGTTCAAGTACAGTTGATATAGTTGAGGCACAGGCAAAATATGGGTTTTGGGGATGGAATTTGTGGCGTCAACCTATCGGGTTTATCGTTTTTATAATTTCCTCCCTAGCAGAATGTGAGAGATTACCCTTTGACTTACCAGAAGCAGAGGAAGAATTAGTAGCGGGTTATCAAACTGAATATTCTGGTATCAAATTTGGTTTATTTTATGTTGCTTCTTATCTAAATCTACTAGTTTCTTCATTGTTTGTAACAGTTCTTTACTTGGGTGGGTGGAATCTCTCTATTCCGTACATGTTTATTCCTGAACTATTTGAAATAAATAAAGTAGGTGGCGTCTTTGGAACCACAATTTTTCTCTTTATTACATTAGCTAAAACATATTTGTTCTTGTTTATTCCTATCACAACAAGATGGACTTTACCTAGGTTAAGAATGGACCAATTATTAAACCTTGGATGGAAATTTCTTTTACCTATTTCTCTAGGTAATCTATTATTAACAACTTCTTCCCAACTCCTTGCACTGTAAATACACTATCACGACCTGTCCCAAACAAGAGAAAAAAAAATTCGATATATTCACGATATGTTCCCCATGGTAACCGGGTTCATGAATTATGGGCAACAAACAGTCCGAGCTGCAAGGTACATTGGTCAAAGTTTTATGATTACCTTATCGCACGCAAATCGTTTACCTGTAACTATTCAATATCCTTATGAAAAATTAATCACATCGGAACGTTTCCGCGGTCGAATCCACTTTGAATTTGATAAATGCATTGCTTGTGAAGTATGTGTTCGTGTATGTCCTATAGATTTACCTGTTGTGGATTGGAAATTGGAAACGAATATTAGAAAGAAACGATTGCTTAATTACAGTATTGATTTCGGAATCTGTATTTTTTGTGGTAATTGCGTTGAGTATTGTCCAACAAATTGTTTATCAATGACTGAAGAATATGAACTTTCTACTTATGATCGTCACGAATTGAATTATAATCAAATAGCTTTGGGTCGTTTACCAATGCCAGTAATTGACGATTACACAATTAGAACAATTTGGAATTCGCCTCAAAGAAAAAATACGTCAACCCCATGATTTAAAAATTTTAGTTTTATTTTTCCTTGGTCAATAACTACAATAGAAATCCCAATAATTAGTTGATGAGAATCGAGGCGTCATTTGGAGTTAAAATCGAGTGATATATCATCTATCAGTAATTTTTTTAACATATATAGCTCCCATTTTAAATTTATTATTCTGATAAAAAACGAGATTGATTCAATTATTGGATACACATCAATCCACACTCATTAGAATTTCTTAGCATTTAGAATTAAATTCATAAAAACATATCATAAAAAAATAGGGTCCATTTCCTGGTCAGGTCAATAAGATCATGAAAGATTTTTTATTTATTTCTTATTTTACATAAAATGGATTTACCCGGATCAATACATGATTTTCTTTTAGTCTTTCTAGGATTGGTTATTATATTAGGAGGTTTAGGGGTGGTATTACTTACTAATACAATTTATTCTGCCTTTTCATTGGGATTGGTTCTTGTTTGTATATCTTTATTATATATTTCATCAAACTCCCATTTTATAGCGGCCGCACAGCTCCTTATTTACGTGGGAGCTATAAATGTTTTAATCATATTTGCTGTGATGTTTATGAATGGTTCAGCATCTTACAACGATTTTACTCTTTGGACCGTTGGGGATGGGGTGACTGCGATGGTTTGTGCAAGTATTTTTGCTTCACTAATTACTATTATTACAGATACGTCATGGTACGGTATTATTTGGACTACAAGATCAAACCAGATTATAGAACAAGATTTTTTAAGTAATAGTCAACAAATTGGGATTCATTTATCAACAGATTTTTTCCTTCCATTTGAACTCATTTCCATAATTCTTTTAGTTGCTTTGATAGGTGCAATTGCTATGGCTCGTCAGTAATAAATCGTTCGAACTAGCATAGTAATAAAAATAAAACGTTGTTGCGTGTTTCAATTCTATCAAAATCGAAAATTTTTTGTCAATATATTCTAACAATAAACTCTATTTATTTGATTTCTTTGTTCCACACTTGTTAGTTGCGTACTGTTTATATTCTAGTTAATAGAACCGGTTGAATTCTTGTTCATCTTGAAATGCATCGATATTGATAAGGGGTTGATCAATGATGATCGAACATGTACTTATTTTGAGTGCCTATTTATTTTCTATAGGTATATATGGATTGATCACGAGTCGAAATATGGTTAGAGCCCTTATGTGTCTTGAACTT